ATGCTCAACACCCACGTAAGCTTAAAAAGTTGATCATAATTAAGTGCTTTCTGGATCGTCTCATACCTTATAAATTCGTCCTTAATCTCAAAAATTATATCGAGATTTTTCAAATACAAAGGATTTACTTGTTACTAATGGAGTCTACCCTCTACTCTTCATTAGATCCTGTATTCACTCCGATAGTATCATAAATCGAGTCGATGCAGAGGAAATGAATGCATTTACATACTATTAAAATTTTTTTTTTTTTAGTAAAAAATAGCTAAAAACACAATCAGGATTTTGTTCCATCCCTTAATCTACTAGATCTACTGGATTTTACGGAGCCCACTCATCCACGACATCGTCGGGTATGATCGATCATAGAAAAGATTTTCTTCAAGTGAACCAGCCTATCCCCTGTATGGGGCTTACACAGTGGTTGGAACAAAGACACATTTGGTTGTGAATTCCAATGTAGCAGATAAAGTCATATTTCTGCACGGCCCGATCAATAGTTCAAGTCACACACTCCCATAATCCATTTTCTCTTCATAGAATTCCCTTCAACTTTTATGTCAAAAAAATAATACAATATTGTGGAGTTGAAGGGAAATATCCAAATACATGTCTTATTTTTTTAATAATCCATATTTATAGCAATAAAATACTACCGTTCCTTCACCAAGTAATAAGATAAACGAGTAATTACAAATATAATGAGTAATTACAAATATCTAGAATCTATATTATTTATAAGGGACCCGAAATACCTTGCTTACGTATCATTAGGAAATGCATTAACATAAATACGGCCGTAAGAAGAGGTAATACAAAAGTGTGTAAACTATAAAAACGAGTCAAAGTGGATTGTCCAACACTAGCACTTCCACGTAATAATTCTACAAGAGGTGATCCTATTACCGGAATAGCGTCAGGTACACCTGTTACAATTTTGACTGCCCAATAACCAATTTGATCCCAGGGTAAAGAATAACCTGTTACACCAAAAGATGCGGTCAATACACCCAGAACCACGCCAGTAACCCAAGTTAATTCGCGAGGTTTTTTAAAACCACCGGTGAGGTATACACGAAATACGTGCAGGATCATCATCAGGACCATCATACTTGCCGACCATCGATGAACTGATCGGATTAACCAACCAAAGTTAGCTTCAGTCATTATATATTGAACAGAAGCAAAAGCCTCCGTAACTGTTGGCCGGTAATAAAAAGTCATAGCAAATCCCGTAGCTACTTGTACTAAAAAACAAGTAAGGGTAATTCCTCCTAGACAATAAAATATGTTGACATGCGGAGGAACATATTTACTAGTTATATCATCTGCAATCGCCTGAATCTCAAGACGTTCTTCGAACCAATCATAAACTTTATTGAGATAGGTGTTACCCCCCCCTCCAAGAACTGTATATGAGAATTTCATCTCGTACAGCTCAAACAAAAAAAGACCCAAATACTCATTGAAACAGATATGGAATATAAAGTTTTAAATTTCTCTCTCATTATTATTTAAAGATATGAAAGAGTCAAAATGCGAAAGCTCTTCTTTGTGGTTAAATGCCAAAAAATCAAGTCAGCTCGTACGTTTTTATGTTGTACTGGCTTCTTGAATCTTCTCGATTACCTATCTTTATTGTTTTTTTATTTGGTATTTGTATGGAATGGGAATGCGGATTTCTTCTTGTTTTCTTTATTATTGATAGGAATTCTCTTGTTAAGACCCTATTTAACTAATCAATTGAAACCTCAGATTCATACGCGAACCACGATAATTCAATGAAACCTTCAAAGCCAAAAGTTCACTGAGTGAGAACCATTGGATCATCACTTATTCAATCAAAAAACTAGCTAAAATAACACTAAAAAAATCAAATACAAAGAAGCATTTGTCCTTTGATCCAAATAAGAGTTTAAAAGCAGAAAAAGATTTTGATTTAGTAAAGTTTCTAAGATAGAACGGAAAGAAGTCCGGCTACGAGGTCTGAGTATTAAGTATGAATCATAGTTCGAATACTTTGTGATCTATTTGATCCATTTCGTGCTCCAGATACTCTAATGAATATCCGACGAAGTAAAACCATCTTGATAAAGATGACAGACCCCATTCTCTGTACTATCCATAGGGTCAATTCTAACAAGTCACACACTCATATTCCGGAAATATACAATGCAGAAAAAATTTCGCGGTCGAACTACCAAAGGAGAATAGGCTAAAATTTTTAGACCTACATACTTTCCTTTTTTGTATCGAACTAAAAGCTAGGACTTCAAGATTCTTCTCAGTCTAATTCACTGAAATTCCATCCAGTAGAACAGAAGAATTATAAATCTCCAAAATAATGGATAGGAATACCGCAAATAGAGCCATTGCAACACCCATCAAAGGGGTGGTTCCCCATCCAGGAGCTACTTTACCATATTCGGAATTCAATGGTTTCAATAACTTCCCTACAGTAGTGCTTCTTGGACCAGATCTAGAACTATCTTCAACAGTTTGTGTAGCCATAAATCTTATTTTGTATTCATTACGATCTGTTGACTTTGTATACCATTCCGTTGTAAATAAACGATCTTAGCATAGATCCATTGTGGTCTTTCAATTTTATAATAATGGAAACAGCAACCCTAGTCGCCATCTTTATATCTGGGTTACTTGTAAGTTTTACTGGGTATGCTCTATATACTGCCTTTGGGCAACCCTCTCAACAACTAAGAGATCCATTCGAGGAACACGGGGACTAGTTGACGTAATCAGCCTCCAAATATTTGGAGGCTGATTACGTCAATGAAGATAATGAAAAATTATTTCATTTTTTAGTTGAAATTTTAGGTGGTTCCCGAAAAAAAATAGCGAAAAAAATTATCCCTAAAGTAGATACTAAGAGAAATGTATAAACCAATGCTTCCATAAATTTGATCGTGGTTTACAATTATAGCTTTCATACCTGTTTTGTTTATGTTTACTTAGGAGTATCCCTCCGGATAAAGAAAGAAAAAGAGTCAAAGAAACGGCAGCAATTTAACTAAAGATTCCTACAGTACCCTACCTATTAAATAAAATCGCAAACAGAAACTAGACGAAAAAAAGCAATGTTGCATCAGACTGCTTGTCTTTTTGTAGTTGGATCTCCAAGTTTTTGGAATGCCCCAAATTCCACTTGAGCATCCAAATCGGGATCAATACCGGCAAAAACATCTCTGAAGAGGGTTCTAGCACCATGCCAAATATGTCCAAAGAAGAAAAGTAGAGCAAACGAAGCATGCCCAAAAGTAAACCAACCTCTTGGACTGCTACGAAAAACACCATCGGATTTCAAAGTAGCACGATCTAATTCAAAAATCTCACCCAATTGAGCCCGTCTAGCATATTTTTTCACAGTTGCGGGATCACTATAACTCACTCCATTGAGTTCACCACCATAAAACTCAACAGTTACACCTACCTGTTCGACACTATATTTAGATTCTGCCCTTCTAAACGGGACGTCGGCTCTAACAATTCCGTCTCCATCTACCAAAACAACCGGAAATGTTTCAAAAAAAGTAGGCATACGGCGTACAAAAAGTTCACGCCCTTCTTTATTTCTAAAGACGGGGTGTCCTAACCATCCAACAGCTATTCCATCCCCGTTGTCCATTGAACCCGCTCGGAATAACCCCCCTTTTGCTGGATTATTACCAATATAATCATAAAAAGCTAATTTTTCAGGAATTTTAGACCAAGCTTCTGATACACTTTTATTTTCAGCTAGTCCAGCACTAACTCTTCGATATATTTCTTGTTGAAAGTATCCCTGATCCCATTGATAACGAGTAGGACCGAATAATTCGATGGGAGTAGTTGCAGAACCATACCACATAGTTCCAGCAACAACAAAAGCTGCAAAAAAGACAGCAGCAATACTACTGGAAAGGACGGTTTCAATATTTCCCATACGTAATCCTTTGTATAGACGTTGAGGCGGACGAACACTAAGATGAAATAAGCCCGCTAATATACCCAACGTCCCTGCTGCAATATGATGAGAAGCTATTCCTCCCGGAACAAAAGGGTCAAACCCCTCTACGCCCCACGCCGGATTTACAGGTTGGACCTTTCCGGTTAGTCCGTAAGGGTCGGATACCCATATTCCAGGACCATATAATCCTGTTACATGAAATGCGCCGAAACCAAAGCAGGCCACTCCTGAAAGAAATAAATGAATTCCAAAAATCTTGGGCAAATCCAAAGAAGGTTTTCCTGTACGTTCATCACAAAAAATTTCTAGATCCCAATATACCCAATGCCAAATAGCTGCCAAGAAGCACAAGCCAGAAAACACGATATGTGCTCCGGCGACCCCTTCGTAACTCCAAAGACCCGGGTTTGTTATAGTCCCTCCTGTAATATTCCAACCGCCCCACGAATTGGTTATTCCTAAACGAGTCATGAAAGGTATAACGAACATACCTTGTCTCCACATTGGATCAAGAACAGGGTCGGAAGGATCAAAAACTGCTAATTCATATAGAGCCATCGAACCGGCCCAACCAGCAACCAGAGCAGTATGCATTATATGAACAGAAAGCAAACGACCGGGATCATTCAATACAACAGTATGAACACGATACCAAGGCAAACCCATGGAAATACCCCTTTATCAACGAAAAATAGACACTATGTAACTTTATTGCATTGGAAAAAACTATTTTACGGACCCCCCTTTTTTAGGTAATTATTTCGGAGAAAGGATTAATATTTGTTCTATTCTGTTAGTAATAATAGAACAATTCGATTCATAGGAAAAAAGGGAAGCGGATCTATTCTATATCCGATAAGTACCAATACGCAATGGGGGTGAATCCCCTTTTATATGAACCAAGATAGTTATTGTTGTTCATCATTTCAGAAGCCCGTTCGTAAAAAATTTCCTTGATTTTTATTGATTATCTCTTCCTTTACTTTATATTTTATTTTAGCTTATTCAACTTATGTATTAAATATGATAAAAAAAGTAGGAAAAAAGGATAATACTATTAAAAAATGAAACCGCAGTCTTACGTTTCCACATCAAAGTGAAATAGAGAACTTCATTCTCTTTTTTTTCATTTCATGCCTATTGGCGTTCCAAAAGTACCTTTTAGAAGTCCTGGAGAAGGAGATACATCTTGGGTTGACATATAGTGCGACTTGTCAGATATATTGGGCTATATGGGATTTCCCCATTTTCTCCCTCGATCGAGATATCCTCTGTTTTGCCCAAAAAGATTGATTGAATTATCAAAAATTTGTAACGCGAAGCACAAAAAATAAAGTGGAATTAAATGCAGGGAGTATTTAGATTGATATTAGATTATCAATTTTTTTATGGTTTACGTGATCGGACTAATAAAATTAAGTATCCAGGCTCCGTTTAGCAAAAACCCAATTGATAATTAATATATAATATTTTTATAATTACTACTTATATGATATGCAAAATTATGATCAAAAATTCTATTCAAAAATACAAAAAATTGAAACAGGGTGATCTAAAACTGTTGATAAAATCAAATAAATAATATAATTAAAAATTTGTTGACTATTTGACAGAAGACATGTGAAAGAAATGAATTGAAAAAAAAAAGGAAGTAGTAAAAAAAAAGACGCGGTATTTGGTTCATTTGTCCTATATGTGCAAATCAAAATCGGGCAAATTTTTCCTTTTACTCGGGGTAGAGCATAAACCTAAAAAATGGAAGAAAAAAAGGAAGAAGCCCGTTCAGGAACAAGAAAAAATCATCGCCATTTCAACGGAATCTCGATGAAAAAAAATATCAATGAATCAAGTTAGTCTGACAGGCGTAATCAATCATTTTAGTATAGGATTATAATATCTAATAAAAGGGGTCAAAACTTATTTTTTCTTTTACTTTTAAAAGGGGAGCAAGCCCTTCCCTTATAAGTTAGAAAGAAAAACCTTCTATGAAAAAAGGGCGGGGTTGGAATCGACACATTGATTTTTTCACAATTTTTGTTGAACCGTATGTATCAAAAGGTGCCTGTACGGCTCCTAAGGAATAAAATTTTATCCTAATCAACCGACTTTATCGAGAAAGATTATTTTTTTTAGGCCAAGAGGTTGATACCGAAATCTCGAATCAACTTATTAGTCTGATGATATATCTCAGTATAGAAAAGGATACCAAAGATCTTTATTTGTTTATAAACTCTCCTGGTGGGTGGGTAATATCTGGAATGGCTATTTATGATACTATGCAATTTGTGCGACCCGATGTACAGACAATATGCATGGGATTGGCCGCTTCAATAGCATCCTTTATCCTAGTCGGGGGGGCAATTACCAAACGTATAGCATTCCCTCACGCTCGGCGCCAATGAGTTTTTTTATTTTCAAGAAAAAAATACTATGCCTTCGCCATCGAAAATATTAATTAGTTAAGTAATAATAGCATGGCACTTCGAATTCAATATGAAATTTTTGAGATTAAAAAAAATTAGATTATATATTGAAAGAGTAGTATGAGATAAGGAAAGGGGTATTTCAAATGATATCTTACCTATTCGGGCACATCTCAGCGTCACAAACTATGTTTTCACACCGGAAGCTTATTTTCAAAATTTATATATCTAAAAAAAAAAAAAAGACACTTTGGGATTGCTGAATCATAGACGAATCAAAAAAATGATATATAAAGCAACGGAACCATCATAGTATTTTTTTTTGAACTCAAAAAAAAAAAAAAGAAGGATGGTAATTGGATCGTTTATGGATCCGCGTATAATACAACCTATATTTTGTTTTCTTTCGCCAAAAGGAAAGATCAAAAACGTAAATTCCATTGTGGAGCCGTATGCAATGCACAAAAAAAGCCTGTACGGTTATTCAATTTTCTCTTTTTTTTTTATCTCGTCTCATTCTGCGAAATAGAAGAACCTTTTCTATTGTATCATCAGGGTAATGATCCATCAACCCGCGAGTTCGTTTTATGAGGCACAAACGGGAGAATTTATCTTGGAAGCGGAAGAACTACTAAAAATTCGCGAAACCATCACAAGGGTTTATGTACAAAGAACGGGCAAACCGATATGGGTTGTATCCGAAGACATGGAAAGGGATGTTTTTATGTCAGCAACAGAAGCCCAAGCTCATGGAATTGTTGATCTTGTAGCGGTTCAATAAAAAATAGGAGCTATTTCATACAAATCTACAATTGCTAATTTTATATCGTTTTAGATTAAAGGTTTAGTTTCATATTATCTTCCATATATTTTTTTTAATATTGAAGAGAATCTTGACGAGAAGTAATTCAGAATTAGCCGGTTAGAACCAATCTAAACCAGCCCATTATTTATATGATTTTGTATGCCAACCATTAAACAACTTATTAGAAATACAAGACAGCCAATCCGAAATGTCACGAAATCCCCAGCGCTTCGGGGATGCCCTCAGCGACGAGGAACATGTACTCGGGTGTATGTGCGACGCGTTTAGATCATAGACTGAAACACAAAAAGATAGATCGTTCATATCTTCTATTGTGTCTGAAACTTATGGTTTACATTGGTGCAAATCCAATCAACTCCATTTTTTAGAAAACCCCCAATGATAACAAATGGTTATCCATTAAGCGGGGGAAATTCCATTTTGTATTAAAAAGATTCCACCCTTGAAAGAAAAGAACGGACTAACAGGGTAAACGACCAAATAAATTTTAAAAATGAAATACCGTTACTGTATAAAGTGGATCTCATTGTGAAAGACCTAATTACTGGAATATTCATGGGGTAGAGCCAAAGAATGTGAATTGTACAAGTTACCAATAGTATGGATTAATTAAAAGAAGGAGCTCCGGTGTATAGAGAGGACCTCACCGTTTTAGAAGTAACCATAGAAACGATGGAACCCACTATTTATTCATTTCTATTTACTACATTGTAGTTATTCTTTTTTTATTTATTAAGTATCAAGGCAATTTCTCCTTTCAAAGCAAAGGAAAAAACCTAGCAAAAAATAGTGGTGGGGAAGGTTAGAGTAGCAAAAGCCGTTGGAATTTTTTTTTATACATTGGAATAATTCGTTTGGTTATTAATGACTAGTAAAGGTGAAAAGAATAACTAAAAAAAGAATTAGTTATTCATCAAAGTTTGATTTATTCAATGACTAGAATTAAACGCGGATATATAGCTCGGAGGCGTAGAACAAAACTTCGTTTATTTGCATCAAGCTTTCGAGGGGCTCATTCACGACTTACACGAACTATGACTCAACAGAGAATAAGAGCTTTAGTTTCGGCTCATCGGGATAGGGGTAAAAGAAAAAGGGATTTTCGTCGCTTATGGATCACTCGAATAAATGCCGTAATTCACGAAATGGGGGTATTCTATAGTTATAACCGATTCATACACAATCTGTACAAGAAGCAATTACTTCTTAATCGGAAAATACTTGCACAAATAGCTCTATTAAATAGGAGTTGTCTTTATACGATTTCGAATGAGATCAAAAACTAAGGGGATTGGAAGATTAAAATATTTGAAATAGAGTTCTAAGGAGAATGAGCTCGGGGAAGGTAGAGTAGAAATTAGTATTATAAAAAAGTCGTCAAAACAAAACGAGGGTATATAGTCGCTAAAAAAAGAGTTATTCTTTTTCTTTTCGACGATTCTTTTCTTTTTTTTTTTTATGACAGCCGCAGGCGGAACAATCAAATTTTGATTCTTGATTGGATTTTTAGAACAAAATATTAATCTCTTTTTTAATTCCTTCAGATTGGAATTGTTATTCAATTGAAGAATAAGTCTATTTTTTTCTGGTTCTAAGGCTAGTAGTTCTAGGGGCCGACTCACTTCTTTCAAATTGTTTCTGATTATTAAGAAAAGGTAACAAAGATAAAATACGAGCTTGTTTTATAGCAATAGTAATTAATCGTTGTTGTTTTAAAGTCACTCTATTCACCCGTCTAGATAATATTTTTCCTTGTTCACTAATAAATCGACTAATTAAACTCATGTTTCTATAATCAATTCGATCCCCCGATTGGATCGGGGGCAAACGCCTACGAAAAGATCGCTTGGATTTAGTAAAAGGCCGCTTAGATTTATTCATAATTTTTTTTATTCCTTATCTCTAAAATCCTATTTTGATCGGATCAAAATCAAAATGATTTCTATTTTCTATATAGAATTAAGAATATAGGATTCGATTTTTTTCTATTTATTTATTTATATTTATATATATGTAATAATATATAGATACTATCATTATTCCTGTTCTTAAAATTAAAGTTGACATACAAGCACTCAATTTGATCTATTTCTTGATTTCCCCGTGAATTGTATGTTTATAACAATAGGGACAGAATTTTCTCAATTCCAATCGACTGGGGGTATTATGCCGATTTTTTTGAGTAATATATCTGGAAATTCCCGCGGATTCTTTCTTAATATCATTTCGAACACAACTGGTACATTCCAAAATAATTGTTACTCGAACATCTTTACCCTTGGCCATGAAACCTCCTTTGGATTTATGATTCACCCGAATCTTCTATTTTCATTTTAGGATCCAGAAAGAACAAAAAAAATAGAAGCTGTTAACTAAAAAAAATTTCTGAAATATTTAGTTACAAGGAATATTAATTACGAATTAAATAAAAAAAATAATAAGCAATACAATTATTTTTTGAAAACTATATTTAAAATCTTTGTACAGTATTTTTTTAAGTATCTTGTAGGATACTCTTTCCCTAGCAACACTTTTTTTGTTCTATTACTAATAGAATTGGATCCTGACCCCCCGTTTTTATGACCTTTTGCCCCCCCCTTTTTTCAAATGATTTTTTTAGAATGAATTTGAAAAGGGGGGGGTTAGTCCCCGATCGTTGATCGTATCTCTAAATTTTTTCACCCTTTCTGATGTTAATAACTAGAATGAAAAAAAGGGAAATGTTAATGCATCTGGAAATAAACGATTAATCTCTATTAATAAACCTGCTAACGAACCGAACCATAG